ATTATATTTATTTTAAAGTATATATATATATTGAAAATTTTAAATTACATAATTTAATAATAGTTTATAAAAGTTTTATTTTAGCTTATTAGTTTGTTATTAGTTTAATTTATATGTAAATTTTTGTGTGAATATTAGTTTATTTTAATAATAGTTATTTATTTATATTTACAATAATTAATATTATTAGTTAAAGAAATTTAGAAATAGTAATATTATTAAGTACTGATATAGTTTGTGCCAGCAATCGCGGTTATACAAATAGTACAAATTAATTTTTTTTTTGGAAGTTAGGTTGTTAATTGATTATGTAGGAGATATAAATTTAATAGGTGAAATTTTTAAATTTTAAATATTTTTTTTTATAATTGAGGCTTTAAATTTTTAATAGTAAACTAGGATTAGATACCCTATTATTTTAAATATAAAATTAAACTATTAGGTAGTATTAGTTATGTTCTTTAAACTTAAAAAATTTGGTAGTATTTTATTCTATTCAGAGGAACCTGTTTTATAATCGATAGTCCACGATGAACCTTACTTAGATTATTTGTTTATATACCGTTGTTATTAGAATATTTTAAAAGAATGTTAATTTTCATAATTTTAAAAAATAAAACATATCAGATCAAGGTGTAGCTTATATTTAAGTAAAAATAGGTTACAATAAAGTTATTTAAATGAATATAAATTTGAAATATTTATTGAAGGTGGATTTGTTAGTAAAATTATATAGATTAATAATTTGATTTTAGTTCTAAAATGTGCACATATCGCCCGTCACTCTTATTATTAAGATAAGATAAGTCGTAACATAGTAGATGTACTGGAAAGTGTCTCTAGAATACAATTTAAAGCTTATTAGTAAAGTATTTCATTTACATTGAAATGATTTTTGTGCAAGTCAATATAAATTGATTAAATTTTATTTATTTATTATTTTAATTATTTATTTAATTTATTAAAAATAATTATATAGAGGTTTGTTTTAGTATCTTTTTTTAAAAAATAATTTAAATTATAGTTTAATAGTATTTTTAAAGAAAATTGAAATAAATTGAAAAATTTTTGAAGTAAAAGAAGATTTAGTTTATTGTACCTTGTGTATCAGGGTTTATTAATTAATAGTTAATAATTTAATTTTCTCGATTTCAAAAGAGTTAATATATTATAAGAGTTAATGTTATAAAATTATTTTTAATAGTATATTGGAAATGAAATGTTATTCGATTTTGAAGGTATCTAGTTTTTTAAGAAATAAATTTAATTTAGAAATTTTTTATTATTTAGTTTAATTTAATTAATTGAATAATTAGTTAAATTTTATATTTTATGGGATAAGCTATAAAATAAAATTTTAAAAATAAATAATGATAATAATAAATATAAACTTAGAAATAGTTATTATTATTAAAATTGTTATAATTTATTTTTTTTTGTACATTATTTAATTAAATTTTAAATTTTTATTAAAATATTTATTTTAATTTTAAAAATAAAAAAATAATGATAAAATTAGTATATAATTATGTATATAATAATTTTTGTGAAAAGTTTTTATAAAGAATTCGGCAAATTAGTATTCGCTTGTTTAACAAAAACATGTCTTTTTGAATTTTTTAAAAAGTTTGACCTGCCCAATGAAGTTTAAATGGCCGCAGTATATTAACTGTGCAAAGGTAGCATAATCATTAGTCTTTTAATTGAAGGCTTGTATGAATGGTTGGACGAGATATTAACTGTTTCATTTATATTGATATTAAAATTTTATTTTTTAGTTAAAAAGCTAAAATAAATTTAAAAGACGAGAAGACCCTATAAATCTTTATATATATATAATTTATAAAAAAATTTTTGTTATTAATATATTTTGTTGGGGTGATTGTAAAATTTAAAAAACTTTTTCTTTTTATTTTCATTAATTTATGAATATTTGATCCGTTATTAATGATTAAAAAAATAAGTTACTTTAGGGATAACAGCGTAATTTTTTTGGAGAGTTCATATTAATAAAAAAGATTGCGACCTCGATGTTGGATTAAGAGATAAATTTAGGGGTAGTAGCTTAAATTTTAAGTCTGTTCGACTTTTAAATTCTTACATGATCTGAGTTCAAACCGGTGAAAGCCAGGTTGGTTTCTATCTTTAAAAAGTAAAAGTATTTTAGTACGAAAGGAATAAATATTTAATAAATTATTTATTTTATAAATTGAATATAATTAATACTATTTTGGCAGATTAGTGCCTTAAATTTAGAATTTATTTATGTAAAATTTTACAGATAGTATTTGTTTTGAATAGAAAATTTATTATTTATTATTAGTAGTTTATTATTAATTATTTTTGTTTTAGTAAGAGTAGCTTTTTTGACGCTTTTAGAGCGTAAAGTATTAGGTTATATTCAGATTCGAAGGGGTCCTAATAAAATAAGAGTTATAGGAATTTTTCAACCATTTTGTGATGCAATTAAATTATTTACTAAAGAACAAGTTTATCCCTTATTGTCTAATTATATTTCTTATTATTTTTCTCCTATTTTTTCTTTATTTTTATCCTTATTAATTTGGATATGTATACCTATATTTATAAAACTATTTTCTTTTAATTTAGGTTTATTATTTTTTTTATGTTGTACAAGTTTAGGGGTTTATACAGTAATGGTAGCAGGTTGATCTTCTAATTCTAATTATGCATTATTAGGGGGATTACGAGCTGTAGCTCAAACTATTTCTTATGAAGTAAGTTTAGCTTTAATTTTATTAACTTTTGTATTTATAATTGAGGGGTTTAATATGTTATTATTTTTAAAATTTCAAATATTAGTTTGATTTTTGTTTATTATATTTCCAATAAGTTTAGTATGATTTAGAATTTCTTTAGCAGAAACTAATCGTACTCCTTTTGATTTTGCTGAAGGGGAGTCTGAATTAGTTTCTGGGTTTAATGTTGAATACAGAAGAGGGGGATTTGCTTTAATTTTTTTAGCTGAATATGCAAGAATTTTATTTATAAGTATATTATTTTGTGTAATATTTTTAGGGGGGGCAATTTTTAGTTTTTTTTTTTATATTAAATTATTATTTATAGGGGTTTTATTTATTTGGATTCGTGGGAGTTTACCTCGATTTCGTTATGATAAATTAATATATTTGGCTTGGAAAAGATTTTTACCTTATTCATTAAATATTTTAATTTTTTTTATTAGATTTAAGCTTTTATTAGTTAATTTAATTTAGTTAATCTATTTTAGTAAAGTTAATAGAAAATTATATTTCTATATTATGTTTTCAAAACATATACTTATTCAAGTTCATTAACTAATTTAATAAATTATCTCATCATTTGGTAATTAAAGGGTTTGTTAAGAAGTATATAAAATAAATAATAGTTAAAAGTTGTCTTATTATAACATAAGGGCTTTCTACTGGTTGAGTTCCGATTCATGTTAATAAAGTTGTTGTAGAAACTATTATTCAGAATATAATTTTATTAATAGGATAAAATTGTATCCCTTGAAATTTTCTTAGGTGATAAAATGGTAAAGTAATTAAAATTATAATTGATATAACTAAAGCAACTACTCCTCCTAGTTTATTAGGAATTGATCGTAAAATTGCATAAGCAAATAAAAAATATCATTCTGGTTGAATATGAATAGGAGTAACTAAAGGGTTAGCAGGGATGAAATTATCGGGGTCTCTTAATAAATAAGGGAAAATTAAAATTAATATAATTAGTAGTATTATTATTACTATAAATCCAATAATGTCTTTATAAATAAAATATGGGTGAAAGGGGATTTTGTCTATATTAGAATTTAATCCTATTGGATTGTTTGAACCTGTTTGGTGTAAAAATAGAATGTGAATAATTGTAGAAGCTAAAATGATGAAAGGTAAAATAAAATGAAAAGTAAAAAATCGTGTTAATGTTGCATTATCAATTGCGAATCCTCCTCATACTCATTGTACTAAATTAATTCCTAAATATGGAATTGCAGATAATAAATTAGTAATAACTGTAGCACCTCAGAAGGATATTTGTCCTCAGGGGAGCACATATCCTATGAAAGCTGTTCCTATTGTTAAAAATAAAATAATTACGCCTATAATTCAGGTATTAGTGAATAAGTATGAATTGTAGTAAATTCCTCGACCTACATGTAAATATATACAAATAAAAAATAATGAGGCACCATTGGCGTGTAATGTTCGTAGAAGTCAGCCATAATTTACATCTCGACAAATATGGGTTACTCTATTAAATGCGGAATAAATATCTGCGGTGTAATGTATTGCTAAGAATAGTCCAGTGATAATCTGAATTATTAAACATAAAAATAATAGTGAGCCAAAATTTCATCATGTAGAAATATTAATTGGAGTAGGTAAGTCAATAAAAGTTCTATTAATAATTTTTATAAGAGGGTGAATTGTTCGTAAAGGTTTATTCATTAATTAAATATTGGTCGTAAAGGGCCTTTAAATAATTTAGTAATTTTTACTACAGCAATTAAAGTAATAAATAAATAATTTATTAATATAATTGTTAAAATATTAGTTGGATAATTGTATAATTTATTTAAAGTTAAAGCATTTTCTGGTATATAAGAATTGAGACTTGTAATAGAATTTATCTCTAAATTTTTAAATTGTATTAATACTATTTTGTCTATTATTAATCTTCATATTAAAATTATTAGTAAAGTAGTTATTAGTATAAATATTAATTTAATTGAAAAAGAAAATATTTCATTTGATGCTAAAGATGTAGTATAAATGAATAATACTAGTATACCTCCGATAAAGATTAAAAATAAAATATAGGAAAATCAAAATGTTTTGTTTATTATACCTAAAGATAGGGATACTATTATTGTTTGAATTAATAAAGTTAATCCTATTGATAGTGGGTGTTTTATTTTTATAAATATAAAATTTAAAATAATTATTAAGGTCAAAAAAAAAAATTGTAATATATCAAGAAATAGTTTAAAAAAAATTTTAATTTTGGAGATTAAGGATAGGTTATTCCCTTTTCTTGAAGTTTTAAAAGTACTAGATTCTTATTTTTGATTTACAAGACCAATATTTTTATTAAATTATTAAAACTAATGTTAATAAGATATAATTGGATTTTACCTAGTTTTTTATTTTTTATAGGAGGGGTAACTTTTGTTTTAAATCAAAAACATTTTTTATCTATATTATTAAGATTAGAATATATGGTTTTGAGATTATTTTTGTTATTATTTATTTATTTAAATATAATAAATTATGAGGGATTTTTTAGAATAATATTTTTAACATTTAGAGTTTGTGAAGGAACTTTAGGACTTTCTATTTTAGTTTCTATAATTCGAACATATGGTAATGATTATTTTCAAAGATTAAATATTTTACAGTGTTAAGATTTATTTTTATAATTTTATTTATTTTTCCTTTATGTTTATTTAAATATTTATACTGAATGGTACAAGTTATAATTTTTTTTATTAGATTTATTTTTATTTTGATAAATATATATATAAATTATTTTATAAATATTTCTTATTTATTAGGGTGTGATTTAATTTCTTATGGATTAATTTTATTAAGTTTATGAATTATTTCTTTAATATTAATAGCAAGAGAAATTATTTTTAAATTTAATAATTTTATAATTTTATTTTTGTTTAATGTTATTTTATTGTTAATTTTATTAGTTTTAACTTTTAGAAGCATTAACTTATTTATATTTTATTTATTTTTTGAAAGAAGTTTAATTCCTACTTTATTTTTAATTCTTGGATGGGGGTATCAGCCTGAACGAGTTCAAGCGGGGATTTATTTATTATTTTATACTTTATCTGTTTCTTTACCTATATTAGTAGGAATTTTTTATACTTATAAAATTACTAAAACAATAAATTTTAATTTATTAAATAATTATATATTTGATAGTGAATTTTTTTATTTTTCAATAATTTTAGCTTTTTTAGTAAAAATGCCAATATTTTTAGTTCATTTATGGTTACCTAAAGCCCATGTAGAAGCTCCTATTTCAGGCTCAATAATTTTGGCTGGCATTATACTTAAATTAGGGGGGTATGGGTTATTACGAGTTTTTCCTTTTTTACAAAAGGTAGGTTTAAATTTAAATTATTTTTGAGTTAGAATTAGTTTAGTTGGAGGAGTATTAGTTAGTTTAATTTGTTTATATCAAACTGATTTAAAAGCATTAATTGCTTATTCATCTGTTGTTCATATAGGTCTTGTATTGTCAGGGTTAATAACACTAACTTATATAGGAGTGTGTGGGTCATATACTTTAATAATTGCTCATGGTCTATGTTCTTCTGGTTTATTTTGTTTAGCTAATATTTCTTATGAACGACTGGGGAGTCGGAGTTTATTTATTAATAAAGGGATATTAAATTTTATACCTTCAATAACATTATGGTGATTTTTATTAAGTTCTTGTAATATAGCAGTTCCTCCTACTTTAAATTTATTGGGGGAAATTTCTTTAATCAATAGAGTTGTAAGATGATCTTGAATTTCTATATTAATATTATCTTTATTATCATTTTTTAGAGCTAGTTATACCTTATATTTGTACTCTTATAGTCAACATGGGAGAGTTTTATTTAGTATTTATTCATTTAGAAGAGGGGTAATTCGTGAATTTCTACTTTTATTTTTACATTGATTTCCTTTAAATTTATTAATTTTAAGGGGTGAAGCATGTTTTTTATGAATTTATTTAAATAGTTTAATTAAAATATTGATTTGTGATATCAGAGATAAGAATTTCTTTTTAGATTATTAAATATATATCTATTTGTAAAATTTGATTTATAATTTTATTATTTTTTAGATTTATATTTTTTATCGGATTTATTTTTTTTATTTTAGATGATTATGTAGTATTTATTGAATGAGATGTTATTTCTATAAATTCTTTAAATATTGTTATAACTTTATTATTTGATTGAATAAGTTTAATTTTTATGTCTTTTGTAATAATAATTTCTTCTTTAGTTATTTATTATAGAAAAGAGTATATAAATATAGATTATAAAATTAATCGTTTTATTATATTAGTTTTGATATTTGTTGTTTCTATAATTTTATTAATTATTAGACCTAATTTAATTAGAATTCTATTAGGGTGAGATGGATTAGGTCTTGTTTCTTATTGTTTAGTAATTTATTTTCAAAACATTAAATCTTATAATGCAGGGATATTAACTATTTTATCTAATCGTGTTGGAGATGTGTTTTTATTATTAGCAATTTCTTGAATGTTAAATTTTGGGAGTTGAAGTTATATCTTTTATTTAGAATTTATAATAAATTATAGAGAAATGTTAATTGTAGGGAGTTTAGTTATAGTGGCAGCTATAACTAAAAGTGCTCAAATTCCATTTTCTTCTTGATTGCCGGCTGCTATAGCTGCTCCAACCCCTGTTTCAGCATTAGTTCATTCTTCAACACTGGTAACTGCTGGAATTTATTTATTAATCCGATTTAATATTTTATTGAAATTTTCTATATTTGGTGATTTATTGTTATTATTATCTGGATTAACCATATTTATATCTGGATTAGGTGCTAATTATGAATTTGATTTAAAAAAAATTATTGCATTATCTACTTTAAGTCAGTTAGGCTTAATAATAAGAATTTTATGTATAGGTTATTTTAAATTAGCCTTTTTTCATTTATTGACGCATGCTTTATTTAAAGCACTATTATTTATATGTGCTGGAGCTATTATTCATAATATAAATAATATACAGGATATTCGGTTTATAGGAGGTTTAAGTTTAACTATACCAATAACTTCTTCTTGTTTTAATATTGCTAATTTGGCTTTATGTGGAATACCTTTTTTGGCTGGGTTTTATTCAAAAGATTTAATTTTGGAATTTGTTATTTTTTCGTCTTTAAATTTATTTTCTTTCTTTTTATTTTTTTTTTCTACGGGTTTAACTGTTTGTTATTCTTTTCGTTTAGTTTATTATAGTATATCGGGAGATATAAATTTTTTATCTTTAAATTTTTTGAACGATGAGGGTTGAGTTATATTAAAAAGTATAACAGGACTATTAATTATAAGTATTTTTGGAGGAAGAATATTAGGATGATTAATTTTTTTAACTCCTTCATTAGTAGTTATTCCTTTTAATTTAAAACTATTAACATTATTTGTCTGTTTAATAGGAGGATTTAGTGGGTATTTAATTTCTAATGTTTCTTTATTTTATAATAATAAATCTTTAAATAATTATAATATTATTAATTTTTTAGGTTCTATATGGTTTATACCTTATATTTCTACTTATGGGTTAGTAGGAAGATGATTAAGGATAGGGTATTTAGTGTCAAAAGAATTTGATCAAGGATGATCTGAGTATTTTGGTGGGGGTAAATTATATTATGTATTATTTAAAAATTCTCAATTAAATCAAATATTACAGAATAATAATTTAAAGGTTTATTTATTAAGTTTTGTTTTTTGAATTGTAATTTTGTACATATTTGTGATTAATTTTTATTCAAATAGCTTATTAGAGTACAATATTGAAGATATTGAGGTGATTAATTAATCTTTGAGTAAAGAATTATTTTTAGTAACTTATAAAAATTTTATTTTTACATTGAAAATGTAATGTTTTGTTAAACTATATAAGTATAAAAGTATAAATGGAATTTAACCATTAAAAGAAAAAGTTAGCAGCTTTACTTGAACGTCATACTTTTTTAATTGGAGTTGTCTCAATTTTATTATTAACAGTAATAAACCTCTTTTTGGTTTCAATTAAAAATAAGGGTAAAAGTACCTAGAATTAGGTCGAAACTAATTGTAATTGATCACTTCATATTTAAGGTAAATTGAGTACAATAATTTTTGATAGCAAATCAAATGTTATAATTAACTATAACCCTAGTATCAGTTTAGTATCCCTTGATTTCATTCATGGTATAATCCTAATAGTAAAATTAAAATAAAAATTAAGGACGTAATTGTTCATGTTATAATATTAGAAATTTTTATAATTAAAATTATAGGTAGAATTAAAGCAATTTCTACATCAAAAATTAAAAAAATAATTGTAATTAAAAAAAATCGAATTGAAAAAGGAATACGAGAAGAAGTTTTTGGATCAAATCCACATTCAAATGGGGATAATTTTTCTCGATCAATATAAGATTTTTTTGAAAAAATTGAGGCAATTAATATTACTAAAATAGAAATTAATATAACAATATAACTAATAGTTATAATAGCTAGAATTATCTATATTACAGGTGTAAACTTAATGATTGGAAGTCAAAAATACTTTTTATATTATATAGATAATAATTTATTCTCCTCATCAATAAATTGAAATAAATAGGAATAGCCATACAACATCAACAAAGTGTCAATATCATGAAGCAGCTTCAAAGCCAAAATGATGAATTTTAGAAAATTGATTATTTAAGTGTCGTAGTAAGCACACTAATAAAAAAGTAGTTCCGATTAAAACGTGAATTCCATGGAATCCTGTTGATATAAAAAAAGTTGATCCATAAATGGAGTCTGAGATTGTGAATGAAGATTCAGCATATTCATAAGCTTGTAAAATAGAAAAATAAATTCCTAATAAAATTGTAAAGAATAAAGCTTGAGTGGTTTGAGAATAATTATTTTCTATTAATCTATGATGAGCTCAAGTTACTGTAATACCAGAAGTTAATAAAATTATTGTGTTTAATAGGGGGATTTGTAGAGGATTAAATGAATTAATACCTATTGGAGGTCAAGTAGAACCTAATTCAATAGAAGGAGATAAACTTCTATGAAAAAATCTTCAAAAAAATGAAGCAAAAAATAAAATTTCTGATAAAATAAATAGTAGTATTCCTCATTTTAATCCTTTAATTACAATATTTGTATGCAATCCTTGCAGTGTTCTTTCTCGAGAGGTATCTCGTCATCATTGATATAAAGTTAGTATAAGGATAAGATTTCCAAGAATAAATAATGAGTTATTATGTTGATAAAAAATTTTAATTAATCCAGTAACAGTAGTTATTACTCCAATTGAAGCTGTTAAAGGTCATGGTCTATAATTAACTAAATGGAAGGGGTGGTTTGCATGAGAGGTCATTAATTTACTTCTCTAGAATATAATGTTCTAAGAACAGCAAATACATAGGATTGAATTATAGCAACAGCAGATTCTAAAGTTAATAAAATAATTTGGGTGAAAATTAATAAGTTTATTAAAATTATTGATATATTTGGGTTACCAGTATTACCTAATAAAGTTAAAAGTAAATGACCCGCAATTATATTTGCGGTTAATCGAATAGCTAAAGTTCCGGGTCGAATTATGTTTCTAATAGTTTCAATACAAACTATAAAGGGTATTAAAATTGATGGGGTTCCTTGAGGGACTAAATGAGCAAATATATGTTGTGTATTATTAATTCACCCAAATAATATAAAACATAATCAAAGGGGAAAAGCTAATGTAAGGGTTAATGTTAGGTGACTAGTTCTTGTAAAAATATATGGAAATAAACCTATAAAATTATTAAATAAAATAATTGAAAATAGAGAAGTGAATATTAATGTAGAACCATTTATTCTTATAGGGCCTAATAAAGTTTTAAATTCTATATGTAAATTTTTTATAATTTTATTTCATAAAATGTAATAACGAGATGGGGTTAGTCAATACATGTATGGGAGTATAAAAATTCCTAAAAAGGCTCTTAATCAATTTATAGATAAATTAAGGATACTTGAAGTAGGGTCAAAAATTGAGAATAAATTTGTTATCATTTTCAATTTAATGAGGGTTTAATATTTATTTCATTTAAAATATTAGATTTAGGTATTAATGGGTTAAAAGAATAATAATTTATTAAATTAAAAATTAGGAATAATATTGAAAATATAATAAATATACTTAATCAATTAATTGGGGATATTTGTGGAATTAAAAAATATCTAATTGGATAATTTTAGTTTGACAAACTAAGGTTATTATTTAACTAATTTTTTCATTAGAAGTAAGGGCTAATTTACTATATAGTGGTTTAAGAGACCAATACTTGCTTTCAGTCATCTAATGAAAAATTTGAATTAATAATTCATTTAATAAAATAATTTGTTGGGATTCTTTCAATTACAATTGGTATAAATCTATGATTAGTTCCACAAATTTCTGAACATTGACCATAAAATAAACCGGGGCGATTAATTAAGAAATTAATTTGATTTAATCGTCCTGGAGTTCCATCTACTTTTACCCCTAGTGAAGGGATAGTTCATGAATGAATGACATCTATTGCTGTTACTAAAATTCGAATTTGAGAATTTATTGGGATAATAATTCGATTATCTACATCTAATAGTCGAAATATATTAGTAGATAATTCATTTATTGGAATTATGTAGGAGTCAAATTCAATATTTTTAAAGTTAGAATATTCATATCTTCAGTATCATTGGTGTCCAATTGTTTTTATGGTAATTGAAGGGGTATTAATTTCGTCTATTAAGTATAATAAACGTAAAGAGGGAAAAGCAATAAATAGTAAAATAATTGTCGGAAGAACTGTTCAAATTATTTCAATAGTTTGCCCATGTAATAAGTATCGATTTACATATTTATTAAATAATAATATAATTATTAAGTAACCCACTAAAATGGTAATTATAGTTAAAATTAATATTGTGTAATCATGAAAGAAAATTAATTGTTCTATTAATGGGGAAGAACTATTTTGTAAGTTTAAGTTTGATCATGTTGACATTAATTCTAATAAAAGTTAAACTTTATATATGAAGCTTAAATCCATTGCACTAATCTGCCATATTAGAAATTTGTTAGTAAAGGTAATTCATTATATCTATGTTCAGCTGGAGGGGTATTTTGTATTCATTCAATTGAAGAATTTATTTGAGTTGTATAAATAATTTTATACTGATTTGTTAAACTTTCTCAGATGATGTAAAAAAAATATATAATTCTTAGTAAGGAAATGGTGGATCCAATTGTTGAAATTATATTTCATATTATGTAGCTATCTGGATAATCAGAGTATCGTCGAGGTATTCCGGCTAATCCTAAAAAATGTTGAGGGAAAAATGTTAAATTTACTCCAATAAATATAATTATAAATTGAATTTTTAATAATTTTGTGTTTAGGATAGTTCCTGTAAATAATGGGTATCAGTGAATAAAACCAGCTATAATTGCAAATACAGCTCCTATTGATAAAACGTAATGAAAATGAGCGACTACATAGTAAGTATCATGTAAAATTATATCAATAGAAGAATTAGCTAAAATAACTCCTGTTAGTCCTCCTACTGTGAATAAAAATACAAATCCTAAGGATCATAAAATAGAAGGGGAATAATTTAGTTGAGTTCCGTATAATGTTGCAAGTCAACTAAAAATTTTAATCCCAGTTGGAACGGCAATAATTATAGTAGCAGAAGTAAAATAAGCACGAGTATCTACGTCTATTCCTACGGTAAATATATGGTGGGCTCAAACAATAAATCCTAATAGTCCAATTGCTACTATTGCATAAATTATTCCTAAGGAACCAAAGGTTTCTTTTTTCCCAGATTCTTGACTAATGATATGGGAGATTATACCAAATCCAGGTAAAATTAAAATGTATACTTCAGGGTGCCCAAAAAATCAAAATAAGTGTTGGTATAAAATAGGGTCTCCTCCTCCAGCAGGGTCAAAAAATGAAGTATTTAGGTTTCGGTCTGTTAATAATATAGTAATAGCACCTGCTAATACAGGTAAGGATAAAAGTAATAATAGGGCTGTAATAGTAACAGACCAAACAAATAAAGGTATACGATCAAAAGTTATTCCTGAAGCTCGCATATTAATAGCTGTTGTAATAAAATTAATTGCTCCTATAATAGATGAGATTCCAGCTAAATGAAGAGAAAAAATAGTTAAATCTACTGAATTTCCTCTATGGGAAATGTTAGATGAAAGAGGAGGGTAAACAGTTCAACCTGTTCCGGCCCCATTTTCCACTATACTACTAAATAGTAATAATGTCAATGAAGGAGGTAAAAGTCAAAAACTTATATTATTTATTCGAGGAAAAGCTATATCTGGGGCTCCTAACATTAAAGGAACTAATCAATTTCCAAACCCTCCAATTATAATTGGTATAACTATGAAAAAAATTATAATAAAAGCATGAGCTGTTACAATAACATTATAGATTTGGTCATCACCAATTAATATTCCTGGGTGACCTAATTCAGTTCGAATTAAGATTCTTAAAGAGGTACCTATTATCCCCGATAAAGCCCCAAAAATAAAGTATAAGGTTCCAATATCTTTATGATTGGTAGAAAATAATCACTGTTGCGATTAAATGGCTGAATTTAGGCAATAGATTGTAAATCTATTTATGAGGGTCCCTCTTTAATCAAGTAGCTTTATAGTCAATAAATGATATTAGACTGCAATTCTAGAGGAGTAATGATTTAATTTACTAAAGCTTAAAAGATCTCCTATATTTATAGCTTTGAAGGCTATTAGTTTTAATTAACTTAAAGCCTTAAAAGTTAAAATATAGAGAAGAAATTAAAAATAATCCTAATAATGAAAAAAATGAATTAATTATAAAAATAAGCATAATTTTTGTATTATAAATAGGTAGAATTATTCAATTATTCTGACAAAAATTTAGCATAAATATGGTATAAGTTAGCCGTAAATAAAAATATAAAGTAATTAAAGTTATTAAAGATATAAAAATTAACATAAATAATTGATTATATATAACTAATTGTTGGATAACAAGTCATTTGGGGAAGAATCCTAAAAAAGGAGGTAATCCTCCCAAAGAAAGCATATTACAAAATAAAATAAAACTTAAAATTTTAGAATTGAATATAAATAGTATTTGATTGATAAATGAAATTTTAAATATATTAAATATAAAAATAGCTGAAAAAGTTAAAAATGAATAGAATATAAAGTAAGTAATTCATAGTAAGCTTCTATTGCATATAGATATTAATATTCATCTTAAATGACTAATTGAAGAATAAGCTATTAGTTTTCGTAATGAAGTTTGATTTAATCCCCCCACAGAGCCAATTAGTCTTGATAAAATAATTCTTAATGTAATAAGAGGTTTAATAATAATGTAAGAGATCAATATTAAGGGAGCAATTTTTTGCCATGTTATTAAAATTAATAAATTAAATCAAGATAATCCTTCTATGACACTAGGAAATCAAAAATGGAATGGGGCGGACCCTCTTTTTAATAATAAAGAAGAAAAAATTATTATTTTTAAAAAAAAATTAATATTTATATTTATTTTTATTAAAAGTAAAATTACTGTAAATAGTAAGGTAGAAGAGGCTAAGGCTTGAGTTAAAAAATACTTTAATGAGGATTCTGTAGATATTAGTTTATTATCTCTTATTAGGGGGATAAAAGATAATAAATTAATCTCTAATCCTATCCAAGCTCTTAATCAAGAGTTAGCAGAAATGGAAATGAGAGTTCCTATAATTAAAATTATTAAAAATATAATTTTTGAAGAATTATTTAAATTTAAAAAGAAAAGGATTTAACCCTTATAAGTGAAGTATGAGCCCAGTAGCTTTATTAGCTTATCTTTTTATATTTTAGTGTAGGAGGCACAAAAATTTTTGAAATTTTTAGTAATAGTTTAATTCTATTAAATATAATGAATGTAATAAGTTTTACATAATTTACCCTATCAAGGTAACCCTTTAATCAGGCAATTCATTATATTAAAAATTCAAGACAAGAATAAATAAATCTTCATATTAAAATTAACATATATAATGGATTACAAGAGAAGAATAAATAAATCTTCATATTAAAATTAACATATATAATGGATTACAAGAGTAGAATAAATAAATCTTCATATTAAAATTAACATATATAATGGATTACAAGAGTAGAATAAATAAATCTTCA